CTGCTAATTCATAGAGAGCCATCGAACCGGCCCAACCAGAAACCAGAGCTGTATGCATTATATGGACAGAAAGTAGCCGACCGGGATCATTCAATACGACGGTATGAACACGATACCAAGGCAAACCCATGGAAATACCTCTTTATCAAAGAAAAATAGACACTATGTAACTTTATTGCATTGGAAAAGACCATACTATGGACCTCGCCCTCTCAGTCGATTATCTCGGAACAGGGGTTCATTTTGTTCTATTCTGTTCGTATCCTGTTAGTAACAATGAAACAATTCTGTTCGTAGGAACAAAGAGAAGCAGATTTATTTTATACCCGATAAGTACCAATATGCAATGGGGGGGTTAATACCACTGTCTATGCGCGAATACGTCCAAACTTGTTCATCATTAGAAGGGCCTATTCGTAATAATTTGACTTTATTCGGATTCATTTTGCCTTCGTTTATCTTTCGGAATTTTTCGAATCGACGGATAAAATACCAAAAGGGCCAATATTATGAAGACAATAAACCCATTGTTACGTTTCCACATCAAAGTGAAATAGAGTACTTAATTCTTTTTTTGCATTTAATGCCTATTGGTGTTCCAAGAGTACCTTTTCGAATTCCTGGAGAGGAATATTCGACTTGGGTTGACATATAGTGCGGCTTGTCAGATATCTTGGGTCATATGGGATTTCCCCGTTCTCTCCCCCGATCGAGATATCCTCTGTTTCACCCCAAAACGATTGATTGTATCATCGAAAATTTGGAGCGTGAAGTACAATTAGATCTATTTTTGGGGAGTATTCAAATTAATATTATCAATACGAATTTCAAAAATTTATGGTTGGCTTGGTTGGACCAATAAAATGAAGTATCCAGGCTCCGTTTAGAAAAATCCAATTGGAAATATACCTATTATTACTATTTATATCATAAAGGATTCCTATTTATAAATAGGAGTCATTTCCAATTTATTAATCAATCGAATAATAATACGTTAAATATTTGACGGACAACAATGAATGAAAGGAATTGAAAAAAGAAAGGCGTAGCAAAACAAAAAGAAGTGGTATTAGGGGCATTTGCCTTATATATGCAAATCGAAATCGGGCAAATATTTACCCGGAGTAGAGCATAAACCTAAAAGAAAGAATTGAAGAGGCCCATTCAGGAACAAGAAAATGACATCGTGATTTGGATTGGATATCGGTGAAACGACACATCAATGAAAAGTTAGTTCAATAAGTTTAGCGAACTCTTTTTATATTATAGAAAAGGGGCTAAAACTCATCTTTCTTGAAAGATGGAAGAAAAAGCGCCTTCGTTAAAAATTAGAAAGAACCCGCTATGAAAAAAGAAAGGGGACTGGAATCTACACATTGATTTTTTTCATATTTTTTTTTTGAACCGTATGCAGCAAAAGGTGCATGTACGGCTCCTAAGCGATACAACTTGATCCTAATCAACCGACTTTATCGAGAAAGATTACTTTTTTTAGGTCAGGGGGTTGATAATGAGATCTCGAATCAACTTATTAGTCTGATGGTATATCTCAGTATAGAGAATGATACCAAAGATTTTTATTTATTTATAAACTCTCCTGGCGGATGGGTAATACCCGGAGTAGCTATTTATGATACTATGCAATTTGTGCGACCAGATGTACAGACAATATGTATGGGATTAGCCGCCTCAATGGGATCTTTTCTCCTGGTCGGAGGAGCGATTACCAAACGTCTAGCATTCCCTCACGCTTGGCGCCAATGAGTTTTTTATTTTAGTTGAGAAAAAAAAAGAAAACTATGCCTTCGCCATATGAAATAGGAATATTAAGTAATAATAGCATGGCACTTCGAATTCGATATGAGAAATTTTTTTTAAACATCAGATTATGTATCGAGAGAGTAGTATGAGATAAAGTAAGGGATATTTCCGTTTTTATCTATCGGAAGTCCATTTCAACGTCACAAACTCTTTTTTGTTTTCACGACGGAAGGCTCTTAACAATCTTTATGTTATGAAAGAGCACGAAAAAAAAACAAGAAGATTTTCTTTTTACTTATTTTATTTGATTGGATCAAAAAGAAACTTTGGGATTGCTGAATCACAGACGAAATAAATATATAAAGCAACAGAGCCATCATAGTATTTTTTTTAACTCGGAAAAATAAAAGAAAGAAAGTAAGGGTGGTAATTGGAAAATTTACCGATTGGGATCTGATAGATCTTATTTTTATCTTTATTCAATGGAAGGAAAAATAAAGGTAAATTCCATTGTAGAGCCGTATGCAATGTGCAAAAGATGCCTGTACGGTTGTTCAATTCTATACTTTTTTCTTCTTATTCTTTCATCTATTTTTTTGACTCATCATGAGAAACAGAGGAACTGTTTATTATGTCATATCATCAGGGTAATGATCCATCAACCTGCCAGTTCTTATTTTGAAGCACAAACAGTAGAATTTATCCTGGAAGCGGAAGAACTACTGAAACTGCGCGAAACCCTGACACAGGTTTATGTACAAAGAACGGGCAAACCCTTATGGGTTGTATCCGAAGACATGGAAAGGGATGTGTTTATGTCAGCAGCAGAAGCTCAAGCTCATGGAATTGTTGATCTTGTAGCGGCTGAATGAAAATAGCAGGAATTTCATACAAATCCCATGATTTGAGATTTTATCCTTTTACTGGGTTTAAAATTCTATTAACTAGAAGTAATTCATAATCATACGGTTAGGATCGATCTAAACCAGCTCATTATCGATACGATTCAGCATGCCAACTATTAAACAACTTATTAGAAACACAAGACAGCCAATTCGAAATGTCACGAAATCCCCCGCTCTTCGGGGATGTCCTCAGCGCCGAGGAACATGTACTAAGGTGTATGTGCGACTCGTTCAGATCATACATTACATAGTCTGGGGCAAAAGAAAAGGATTTTACAGTCTCGACGATCGATACCGGTGAATAGGATAGAATAGAAGAACTCCATTCACTATCTAAAAATAAAAAATTCTATCATATCCTTATTGTTTGTGTATGAAATTTATGGTTTTCCGCTGGTGCAAATCCAATCACCTCAATTTAAGCTAAGAAGCAGTTCCCCATTGGTAGCAAATGGTTATTCCATTAAGCGGAGGAAATCCTATTTAAAAGTAAAAAAAAAAAAGATGATGCTCTCACGCGTGCAAGAACGGACGGACTAACAGGGTCAACTACCTAGCTAACCTCCACAATTAAATACCGTGACTGTATAAGTAGATCTCATTGTGAAAGATCTATTACTGGATAATTCATAGGTAGAGCCAAAGAATGCGAACTGTACAAGTTACCAATAACCTTGATTAAATGAAAGGGAAGAGGCTCCGGTGTATAGAGAGGACCTCACCGTTTAATTTAAGAAGTAGCCATAGAAACGATGGAACCCGCCATTTATTTATCCATTTATATATCTATTTTTGACACCGAATATCAATACAATTTCTTATTCGGGGGTGAAATGCCTAGAAAAAAGAAAATATCGTGGTTGGGGAGGGAAGGTTATAGTAGCAAAAGCTGTTGGAATTTTTATTTTATACATTGGAAAAATATGTTTTGTTATTAATAGAGAAGGGGAAAAGAATAACTGAAAGAAAAGAAATGAATTAGTTATTCATCAAAGTTTCATTTAGTCAATGACCAGAATTAAACGAGGATATATAGCTCGGAGACGTAGAACAAAAATTCGTTTATTTGCATCAAGCTTTCGAGGGGCTCATTCAAGGCTTACTCGAACTATTACTCAACAGAAAATAAGAGCTTTGGTTTCGGCCCATCGGGATAGAGATAGACAAAAAAGAGACTTTCGACGTTTGTGGATCGCTCGGATAAACGCAGTAATTCGCGGGAGTGGGGTATCCTATAGTTATAGTAAATTAATAAATGATCTGCACAAGAGACAATTGCTTCTTAATCGTAAAATGCTGGCGCAAATAGCTATATCAAATAGGAACTGTCTTTATATGATTTTCAATGAGATCATAAAATAAGGAGAGTGGAAAAAATACGCCGGAATGATTTAAACGGAGTTCCCCGGAGAAAGAACTCCGGGAAAGTAGATTAGTATGATAAAATAGGATTCAAATGTGAAAAGTATTCAAAATGAATGAACACGTTCAATAAAAAAAAGCTTTGGTTTTCTATTTTTTTCTGGTTCCAAGACCTATAGTTCTAGTGGTCGACGTAGCTCTTTCAAATTGTTTCTCATTATTAAGAAAGGGTAACGGAGATAAAATACGAGCTTGTTTTATAGCAATAGTAATTAATCGTTGTTGTTTCAAGGTCAATCTATTCACCCGTCTAGATAATATTTTTCCTTGTTCACTAATAAATCGACTAATTAAACTCATGTTTCTATAATCAATTCGATCTCCCGATCGGATCGGGAGCAACCGCCTATGAAAAGATCGCTTGGATTTAAGAAAAGGTCGTTTGGGTTTATCCATAGTTTGTTTATTCCTTATCCCGAAAATCCTATTTCGGGCAGATTAAAATGAATTAAAATTATAAGAAATAGGATTTGTTTCTTTTTGTTCTATTATATATAGAACATTATATATTAGATAAAAATAATGATGTCATTTTTCCGGTTATTTGATAGGGTGATACACAAGTGCTTGTTTAATCTATTTCTTTACCTCCCCATGAATCGTATGTTTGAAACAATAGGGACAGAATTTTCTCAATTCCAATCGACTAGGCGTATTGTGTCGATTCTTTTGAGTAATATATCTGGAAACACCTGTTGATTCCTTATTAACATCTTTTCGGATACAACTGGTACATTCCAAAATAACTGTTACTCGGGCACCTTTACCACCTTTGGCCATGAACCTCCCTTGAATTCTTGATTCACTCAACTCTTCTATTTTCAATCCGAAACAAATAAAGGAAAAAAATAGAAGTTACTAACTCGAAATCCAATTATAAAAGATTTTCAATAGAGAATAGTAAATTAAATAAAATAATTAAGTAATACAAAGATTTTTAACTCTATTTATTTTTATTCGTATCACAATAGTGAATTGAAGTATCTTATAGGATACTGTGTTGTTCCGTCTAGATCCACATTTACATTTTCCCTTTTCTTCTATTATATTCTTAATTTAATTCGAGTCTGAATCCGAATTTCGCTAAAGTGGAATCCACTTTTATTCTTTCTCTTTCCTCCCTTATTTTCAAACGAAAAGGGAAATAAGGGAGGAAAGAGGGGGAAAGGAATTGTATCTCTAACCTTCTTCACTACTTTCCATGTCAATAACTAAAATGAAAAAAAAGGGAATATCAACGCATCCGGGAAAAAGCGATTGATCTCTATCAATAGACCCGCTAAAGATCCAAACCATAGAGTACTTAGTACCGGTGCTGTGGAAAGATAAGTTTTTAGATCTCGCATTGAAAATCCTCCTTCTTTATTTTTATTGAAATACACTTTATTTTTATTGAAATACATAGGGGTAATACATATATGATCAGATATATATGTAATTAAGGACTGCTTGTATTTATACGCGGAATTCCTAATTCAAATTGAAATGTACAATGATCTGGTAGATAGATTTTCTTTCTCTTAAAACCGAAAAATATGCCCCTTTCTTCCTGAACATTCCCGAAAACTATTCATTTTTTTTACAGTGAGTTTCATATGTATATAATTTATGTTATTATTATATGAAATGAGACCGAAAAGCAGAAATAGAAAGAGAAATTGTATATATCAATGGAAGAAATAACGATCTGGAAAAGAAGACAGGGATTCTCTACAATGACACTGTAGACCAATTGAAAGGGATGTAGCGCAGCTTGGTAGCGCGTTTGTTTTGGGTACAAAATGTCACAGGTTCAAATCCTGTCATCCCTATCTATTTATATTACTTTTTCTCTGAGCAGCAAGGAGGGATCAATTGAGATCGATTAAAATTGGACATAATAATTTTGATTTTATGATGCTATATAATAGATAATAGTATATTGCATGCAAGGTGTATTGGGGTTACAAAAGGAACCCTTTTCATTAGAGTCTTATGTAATAATGGAATAAAAAAGCGCTCTTAGTTCAGTTCGGTAGAACGTGGGTCTCCAAAATCCAATGTCGTAGGTTCAAATCCTACAGAGCGTGATTCCATTCTTGTTATACTGAAATAACTTCGCTAACTTGAGCAACAATCTGAACTTGACCTCCTGCGAATTAAAGGAGGAGGTCAATCAAAATCAAAAAAAGAGATGTTAATTAATCAAAGGTCCAACTGATCACCACGTCTGTATTGTAAATATGCAGTTACGAATAATCCAACCAAAGTAATAGGAATTAGACCCAACACGATTCCAAATAAAAAAACTTCAATCATTTCAATTTGTTTGAAAGGGAAAAACGAAAGGTAATATCTATCCCTAAATAGTAATCCAAATTGCTCGTGAATCTCAATGACCAATAATTGACACGGGGTAAGGGACTATAGAATACATGGAATACTGCATAAAGATTTCTTTTTATGAATTGTTCATTTAATTAATTTCAAATAAGTCGTATCTTGCTCAGACCAATAAATAAAGCTGAGGTTATAGTTAAAGCCGCTAGTAAAAAACCGAAATAACTAGTTATAGTAGACATAAAGGGGCTAAATGAAATATGTTTTTTTTATACATATGTTTAGAAAACACTTACCTAAGTTTTCATTTTTGACAGATATGAGAGTACCAAAAAGGGCCAATTAAAAGTTTTGGATTCATCAATCATTATCATGATAGACGGCACTAATAAAGATAGACTAACAGAAGTAGAAAAAGAAATCGATTTCTCATCTGTGACATTTACTTATCCTGTGCATTCGAATCAACAGATGCATTGAATAATTCTTGAGCGAACTAATAAAATAATAAGAACTGTGTAACTTTATTCAAAAATGAAATTCCCTTTGAATTACTCTGGAATAAAATTTGAAAATCATTTCTATTTTGATCTTTTCTTTTTGAATTGTCTCGAACCCATCCACTTTTTATTTTCGAACGAATAGTGACCTTATAACACCCTTTACTTTCATTTTAACTCATTAGATTTCAGTATCAGTAGTGGGTTCATTCAACTACTATTTCAAATAAAAAGAAAAAGGCATCATATGATCACTCAAAAAATGAAATCCTTATTTTGTTAGATTTTAAGACTCGTAATTCCTAATTATCTTTTCCTTTCTAGGTTCTACATTTTTCCTTTCCATATTCTAAAGCCTCATCTTTGTAGTTAGGCGAAGAAAGAACCTTTGGAGCTAATTGAATACAAGAATGTGTGCATCACAAATATTGATTCCAATTCTTTTATTCTTTGTTCTTTCATTGAAACTATCTACTGCTCTTACTTGTTACTGGACGACTAAGCAATTCCTTAAAATGAAACGAGATTCCAACAAAAAATAATCTTTTTTCCAACTCCAAACAGGTAATTTCTAGATTTTGCATCTAATTGAA